TGTTGGATGCAATTGTACCCCGTAATACTTTAAAAGGTGTTCTGAGTGAGTTATTTCAGCTCCATGCTTTTTTTCCTTTGAACAAAAATTAAATCAAATAGAACAGTTAGCTTATCAGAATTAAACGAAAACCCCTAAAAATGCATTTTTATTTAGAATCCTTTTTTTGTTTACTACTCAGTAAACCTCTATCAACAAGATAAAAAGTGAATTTTTTCTTTCGGGAAGTTCAATTTCGACTATACAAATAAAACAAAGTTCATTTTCCTCTCTTGCTTGCATTATGTCTAGATATCTCAAATAGAGATATATACAGATCTATAGAGAGTCTTCCATCTTTTTGCATTTCCCGAAAACTCCCTGTTTTTGGATCAGATTCTAATAAATTGTGTAGAAATTTGTAATGGAATAAAAATTTTTCTTTATTAATGACTACATAGAAGACAAAAAGAACAAAAAGAATCATAGGGATTATGATACATATATTTTGTTTTGTTTATTTTGAAAGATGAATAAGTCCATTTATTTAGTTTGGCGCTTCTTCTACCTATTTTTTTATATTTCTATTAGGTTCTATATTTGTATTAGATATATATTTACTTAAAGATACTTAAGTATAATTATATAATATATATAATAGAAATAATAAAAATACAAGATATTCTAATATATCTTTATAATTCAGAATATAACAATAACAGGTACAAATATTAAATTGAGGTACCCATTTTATGACAACTTTCAACAACTTACCCTCTATTTTTGTGCCTTTAGTAGGCCTAGTCTTTCCGGCACTTGCAATGGCTTCTTTATTTCTTCATATTCAAAAAAATAAGATTTTTTAGATCGGATGAGACCTAATCGTATCACTCCTTTTTTTATTTTTAAAACTTCGATTTAATAAGACCCATTTGGTAGAATATTTATAACACATAGATTCCTACAAACATAAATAAAAAAAAGCTCTTATGCATGTGTAAACGTATTATATGGGTAAAAAAATTTGCGCTATTTTGAAAAAAAGTATCATCATCGGGCCGATGTATGAAATTCAAGTCAATGTATTTATTTGTATGTATATAGCTATAGGGATCATATAAAGGAAGGAGATGTTATTTTTTTAGATATAAAAACTCTAGGAATTACTCCTAAGGTAAAGGTTCACAACAAAATAGTTGATGAGAGTCACTTTGAAAAAAAAGGAAAGTCATATTTTCTCAATTCCAAAAAATTGTATAACTGGATCTAATATATATGAGTTGGCGATCAGAATCTATATGGATAGAATTTATAACGGGGTCTCGAAAAACAAGTAATTTCTTCTGGGCCTTTATACTTTTTTTAGGTTCATTAGGATTCTTATTGGTTGGAACTTCCAGTTATCTTGGTAGAAATTTTATATCGTTATTTCCGTCTCAGCAAATCGTTTTTTTTCCGCAAGGGATTGTGATGTCTTTCTATGGGATCGCAGGTCTCTTTATTAGTTGCTATTTGTGGTGCACTATTTTGTGGAATGTGGGTAGTGGTTATGATCTTTTCGACCGAAAAGAAGGAATAGTGCGTATTTTTCGTTGGGGATTTCCTGGAAAAAGTCGTCGCATCTTTTTACGATTCCTTATGAAAGATATTCAGTCCATCAGAATAGAAGTTAAAGAGGGTGTTTCTGCTCGGCGTGTCCTTTATATGGAAATTCGAGGTCAAGGGGCTATTCCTTTAATTCGTACTGATGAGAATTTTACTACACGAGAAATTGAGCAAAAAGCTGCTGAATTGGCTTACTTCTTGCGTGTACCAATTGAAGTTTTTTGAAATGAATTAATTTTAAAAGACTAAAAGCTTTGGCAGTAGGAAGAAAAAACTAAAGAATTTCTTTAGTTTTTTTCGATTGAACATTGATCTATTCTTTTAGGCTCATTTTTTTTTTTTTTTTTATTTGATAGAAAAGGAGTTTCTTCGTATAGAAATTTGAAAACGTTCTTTTAGTATTGATCGAAAAAAGTCGGAATAACATCCTAGAAACAAAAATTTTTTTTGATTCAAATTGGAAGTGTATTCTGAGTCTATTTCTGTATTCTTTATAGATTCAAAGCAAAGACTGAGTATTGAATCAAAAGAAAAAGAGAAAATGGATTCATAGGTTGAATACATTCTATTCGAATTATAATAGAAACTCATGCTCGATAGAAATATTAGATCTAATAGAATCAACAAATGAAGCAGGTTCATTAATAATTCACAGATTCAAAATGGCAAAAAAGAAAGCATTCATTCCTTTTTTTTATTTTACATCTATAGTCTTTTTGCCCTGGTTGATCTCTCTCTGCTGTAATCAAAGTTTGAAAACTTGGATTACTAATTGGTGGAATACTAGACAATGCGAAACCTTTTTGAATGATATTCAAGAAAAAAGTGTTCTAGAAAAATTCATACAATTAGAGGAACTATTCCAGCTGGATGAAATGATAAAGGAATACCCAGAAACCGATTTACAACAATTTCGTCTAGGAATCCACAAAGAAACGATCCAATTCATCAAGATCCACAATGAGTATCGTATCCATACAATCTTGCATTTCTCGACAAATCTAATATCTTTCGTTATTCTAAGTGGTTATTCCTTTTGGGGTAAGGAAAAGCTTTTTATTCTGAATTCTTGGGTTCAAGAATTCCTATATAATTTAAGTGATACAATTAAAGCTTTTTCTATTCTTTTATTAACTGATTTATGTATCGGATTCCATTCGCCTCACGGTTGGGAACTAATGATTGGTTATATTTACAAAGATTTTGGGTTTGCTCATTATGAGCAAATTTTATCTGGTCTAGTTTCTACCTTTCCTGTCATTCTTGATACAATTTTTAAATATTGGATCTTTCGTTATTTAAATCGTGTATCTCCATCACTTGTAGTGATTTATCATGCACTAAATGACTAAAAAACGATTCACTGATCCAATTCTAATCTTTCTTACCTTATACATCATAACCAAATCAAAGTCGTATTTACTTTACTCTTTTTACCCATGAGGTATTCCTTGTATATTTAAACAAAAAAATTTTATTTTTTCTGTAAACGTAAATAGCAGAATTGTGGCTAGGGAAGTATATTATCAACCTACCTAACTTTATTGTAGAAATTTTCGGGATAAATGATTGGACCATGCAAACTAGAAAAACCTTTTCTTGGATAAGGGAAGAGATTACTCGCTCCATATCTGTCTCACTCATGATATATATAATAACTTGGGCATCCATTTCAAGTGCATATCCGATTTTTGCCCAGCAGAATTATGAAAATCCACGAGAGGCAACCGGGCGTATTGTATGTGCCAATTGCCATTTAGCTAATAAGCCCGTGGATATTGAGGTTCCACAAGCGGTACTTCCTGATACTGTATTTGAAGCTGTCGTTAAAATTCCTTATGATATGCAACTAAAACAAGTTCTAGCTAATGGTAAAAAAGGAGCTTTGAATGTGGGAGCAGTTCTTATTTTACCGGAGGGGTTTGAATTAGCCCCCCCTGATCGTATTTCACCCGAGATGAAAGAAAAGATAGGAAATCTGTCTTTTCAGAATTATCGCCCCAATAATAAAAATATTCTTGTGATAGGTCCTGTTCCTGGTCAAAAATATAGTGAAATAACCTTTCCTATTCTTGCCCCAGACCCTGCTACTAATAAAGATGTTCACTTCTTAAAATATCCTATATACGTAGGCGGAAACAGGGGACGGGGTCAGATTTATCCTGATGGTAGCAAAAGTAACAATACAGTTTATAATGCTACGGCAGGAGGGATAATAAGCAAAATTTTACGAAAAGAAAAAGGGGGATACGAAATAACCATAGTGGATGCATCGAATGGACGCCAAGTGATTGATATTATTCCTCGAGGCCTAGAACTTCTTGTTTCAGAGGGCGAATCCATTAAACTCGATCAACCGTTAACGAGTAATCCTAATGTGGGTGGATTTGGTCAGGGGGATGCGGAAATAGTACTTCAAGATCCATTACGTGTCCAAGGACTTTTGTTCTTCTTAGGATCGGTTGTTTTGGCACAAATCTTTTTGGTTCTTAAAAAGAAACAGTTTGAGAAGGTTCAATTATCCGAAATGAATTTTTAGATCTGTCTATTTAGCTTTATAAAAGTCGTAAAAAAGAACCAAAAAATTTATGAAAAGCCTTTAGCCTCTCTTTAGATTTTCTATTTATTTTCGACCGTATGTCAGGAATTACTTGTATCATAGTCCTAATCCTAGTATGTATATTGAGAAGAACTCGCTTTACCCCTTTTCTTTATTTTTCAATACAAATTTTTTATGGGAAGGGGTGTGATGTAACTCTGTCGTTATTGACCAATTAAAATTGATAGAATGTAGCAATAATCAAGAGTTTTTTTCTATTAGAATGGAAAAATTTGACTATATACTAAAATAAGATAAGGAAAGCAAGCGCAAAAAAAAGAGGGAACCAAAAATCGGCGACACAACAAAATTTAGGGACTATAGGGAGTTTTATTTGTCTTGCTAGTCTTCGACACAAGAAAAGGATGTCTAAAATTCCTTTTCTTGTGTCGATCTTGTCCTTCTTGATTCTATTCGTTGAAAATTCCTATTATTAGTTTACATATATATTGTTATTTCTATATATATATATAAAATTAATTAATATATATATTAATTAATTAATAGTATATTTATAGTAGTTTTCTTTTTTTTTTTTTATGAAATACTAAATCAACAAAAAACTTCTATTCTATTTAGTATAGACAAAAATTTAATGATAGATCTAATGATAAAAAATATTGTGTCGGCCGGTAAGGCGGGAAAAGGAAATTAAGTGATTCCCCCTTTTTATTATATCTTTGAAAGGTTAATAAATACTATATGTTCGTAATATAATAATCTAATTAAGTTCATTTTTCACAAACATGGTAAAAATTTGTTCTGATTATTAGCAGTTCAACGGGACCCCCTCGAATTAGACAAAGAAGGAAGAGTT